AAAGAAAAATGACTTAATTAAGAAATTATTGCTTTTTAAAAAAATATCGATGTTTTTTCGAAATGTAATGACTAGAAGAGCGACTGATAATAATGATCCACATAAAAGAGCTGCATAGCTCAATAACATCATACTTACGTGCATCATTAACCACTGAGATTGTAGAGCAGGTACTAATATTGCAGATTGATGCATTTCGGTTGAAAGACCCGATGTGGCGAAACCTTGGGTAAAAATAGCACTTGGTGCGGTTATTACGCTTAAATCATTTTTCTGATTCCGTATCTTAGGAATCATATGAATAATGGAGAAACTCCATGAAAGGAAGATTAATGACTCATATAAATTACTTAACGGAAAATGCCCCGAATAAATCCAACGAATAACTAATAATCCTGTTATAGAGAAGAAAGTAGCTATCATCCCTGTTTCCGATGAATTGCGTAATCCTACGATTTCGTGGACTAATAAGGTCATCAAATGAATCGTAATCACAATTGAAATGATCGAAAAAGAGATATGAGTTAATATATGTTCTAAAGTCGCAAATATCATAGGGGGGCTCCATTATAGAATTAAAATCGAGAATTAAATACATTATAGGATCCATTGTGTCCCTTTTAGAGGATGCCGCCACTCGGACTCGAACCGAGATGCTCTAGCACTGCTTCCTAAGAGCAGCGTGTCTACCGATTTCACCATGGCGGCTTACTCGAAATAATAATAAATAATAGTCAATTCATCTTGAATGGTCAAGATTCAAGGATTCAATATAGTTTAGTAAACATTAGAATCCATGAAAAAAGACTTGTTTAAATTCATATTTGAATGTTCACTAACCCTTAGTTAGTATCACCGTAGGGTTCAGTTTTAACAACCAACTTTCATGTATCTATAAACTAAATTCTCCCGGAACAGTCGGAACTAGATAGTTTTGCTCTCGGCCGAGGGTCGAGTTATAGAACTCAAAATTGTCCCTTTTTCGATTTTATTTTTTTTTTATGATTTGTTTATCTTATTTCATGTATTGAAAATAAAAAAGATTGATTTTATTAATAAACAAAAAAAAAATAAAATAACTAGAATTTCATATTTATCACAATTTTATCACTAAATCCGATAAATTTTTCTAACGATTTCGATACCTTAGTATCATTACTAATACTCTTCATTGTGTCCATAATTTATGATACTATTTACTAAATCTAATTAGGTTTTTTTGGGGCTAGACATATAACAAAAAAACTTTCAATCTCTATCAATTAACTTTTCACAATAGAATATTCTATTGTGAAAAGTTAATTGATAGAGAAAAAAAAAATAATACTTAGAGGCCGGTAAACATAAGAATTCTTATTCTACATACCACGGCAGCTAGTTCTAATTAATATTGAGAAGTTCAATACATTCAATACATTAGTTAATGCGAATCATTCATTAAAAAAAATTTGAAGTTCTTCATGGTATGTCGATTTAGATTATTCCAAAATTTTATTACTTGTTTGTCGCACAAAAAAACTTTTTGAATGCCCAGTGGAAACTGATTTAGCTAAAGAAAGAGCTTTTACTGCCGTTAAATATCCCTTCTTCTTCCAAATATTTCTACGAATACGTTTTTTTGACATAGAAGTACGTTTTTTTGGAACCGCCATTCAAAAACAAGTACTCATTTTTATCGTTGTATGTGAAAGACATATATTGTTCGAAATAGATCGTTTTTTTAGTAATTATCCATACTTATCCCGTGGATAATAAATAATTTTTTCAAAACATATAAATATACAAATACAAATATATATATATACGTACCCATGACATATCACATATATCTAGGGATAAATAGAATAGATAATAATTTTAAAAAAGTAAAATTATTTTTCTATTAATTGATTAATGATTAAGTTCAGAGTACCATGCCTATAATTTAAATTCAAATTAAATTAGAATTAATTAAATTAGAATTAGATAAGTAGTAAATCTCTTAAACAAGATATTCCATTAACTGAGAAAGATGACCTTAAGTCATTTTTTATTTCAGTTCTATACGAAGTAGGAGTATCATAGGATTTCCGAAAAAGATGAGTTTTCTTTAGTGGAATCCCATCAATCAGTTCAAAATAGGTTAGATAATTACTGCAAATAAATTAATTAGAATAACCAGGTCACCTTTTATTGAGTCGAATTATTGATGGATACTATGACCTATATTCGAATCAAGTACTGTTTTTGATATAATTGTTTTTCCTTACTATTATAATTGTTTTTCCTTACTATATATATGAATATATGATATGGTTATAAATTACTAGAATATAATAATAATAGTAGTAGGAGAATGATTAAAAATCTCATATTCTGTAATATTCCGTATTTTAATAAATATCTTTTTTAGTTAATAACTAATTAATAACTAAGTAATAACCTTTACTTAAGTTAGTTAGTCATGTTATTTGATCAACCAATTGTAGTTTTTTGAGTATTTCAAATAAATATCTGAGAAAAAGTCAGAGTAATTAATTAATAATTAAAATATTTTAGTTTTTTCATATTTTTTGTTGATTTCTTTTACTTTTACTATTGTTCCTTTCGAAAGAGATAAGAATTGGTGAATCGGAAACAATTAAATTAATAAGAATAAAAAAAATTAAAATTTGTTTTTTTATGGAACATACATATCAATATGCATGGATAATACCCTTTCTTCCACTTCCAGTTACTATGTCAATAGGATTTGGACTTCTGCTTATTCCTACAGCAACAAAAAATATTCGTCGTATGTGGGCTTTTACTAGTGTTTTACTGCTAAGTATAACTATGGGGTTTTCGGCCAGTCTGTCTATTCAGCAAATAAATGGAAGTTTTATCTATCAATATCTATGGTCTTGGACCATCAATAATGATTTTTCCTTAGAGTTCGGACACTTGATCGATCCACTTACTTCTATTATGTCAATACTAATTACTACTGTTGGAATCGTGGTTCTTATTTATAGTGACAATTATATGTCTCACGATCAAGGATATTTGAGATTTTTTGCTTATATGAGTTTTTCTAATACTTCCATGTTGGGATTAGTTACTAGTTCCAATTTGATACAAATTCATATTTTTTGGGAACTGGTGGGAATGTGTTCGTATTTATTAATAGGTTTTTGGTTTACACGACCGATTGCAGCAAGTGCTTGCCAAAAAGCTTTTGTAACTAATCGTGTAGGGGATTTTGGTTTATTATTAGGAATCTTAGGTTTTTATTGGATAACAGGCAGTTTCGAATTTCGGGATTTGTTCGAAATAATTAATAACTTGATCCATAGTAATGGGGTCAATTCCTTATTTGCTATTCTCTGCGCCTCTTTATTATTCGTCGGCGCAATTGCCAAATCCGCACAATTCCCCCTTCACGTATGGTTACCTGATGCCATGGAGGGGCCCACCCCTATTTCGGCTCTTATACACGCTGCTACCATGGTAGCAGCGGGAATTTTTCTTGTAGCTCGGCTTCTTCCTCTTTTCATAGTCATACCTTACATAATGAATTTCATTTCTTTAATAGGCGTAATAACGGTACTATTAGGAGCTACTTTGGCTCTTGCTCAAAGAGACATTAAAAGAAGTTTAGCCTATTCTACAATGTCTCAATTGGGTTATATTATGTTAGCTCTAGGTATAGGTTCTTATCGAGCTGCTTTATTCCATTTGATCACTCATGCTTATTCTAAAGCTTTATTGTTTTTGGGGTCCGGATCTATTATTCATTCAATGGAACCTATTGTTGGATATTCACCAGATAAAAGTCAGAATATGGTTCTTATGGGCGGTTTAACAAGATATGCTCCAATTACAAGAACTACTTTTTTATTAGGTACACTTTCTCTTTGTGGTATTCCGCCTCTTGCTTGTTTTTGGTCCAAAGATGAAATTCTTAACGATAGTTGGTTGTATTCACCAATTTTCGCAATAATAGCTTGTTTCACAACCGGATTAACCGCATTTTATATGTTTCGGATGTATTTACTTACTTTTGATGGGCATTTGCGCGTTCATTTTCAAAATTACAGTAGCACTAAAAATAGTTCGTTCTATTCAATATCTCTATGGGGAAAAGCAGCACCCAAAGTAGTCAATAGAAATTTACTTTTATCAACAATAAATAATAAGGTCTCCTTTTTTTCAAAGGATACATATCAAATTGATGATAATATAAGAAATAGAATGCGATACTTTAGTACTTACTTTAGCTTTAGAAATAAATATACTTACATGTATCCTCACGAATCGGACAATACTATGCTATTTCCTCTGCTTGTATTGGTACTATTTACTTTGTTCATTGGATCAATAGGAATTCATTTTGATCAAGGAATAGTAGATTTTGATATATTATCGAAATGGTTAACTCCATCGACAAACCTTTTTCATCTAAATTCGAATTATTCTGTTAATTGGTATGAATTTTTTACAAATGCAATTTTTTCAGTAAGTATAGCCCTTTTCGGACTATTTATAGCATCCATTTTATATGGGTCTGTTTATTCATCTTTCAAGAATTTGGACTTAATCAATTCATTTGTAAAAGGGGGTCCTAAAAGAACTATCTCGGACCAAATAAAAAATGTGGTATACAATTGGTCATATAATCGCGGTTACATAGATATTTTTTATACTAGGGTCTTAATCGTGAGTATAAGAGGATTAGCCGAACTAATTCAGTTTTTTGATAGACGTATAATTGATGGAATTACAAATGGGGTTGGGGTTGCGAGTTTCTTTATAGGGGAAGGGATCAAATATATGGGAGGTGGACGAATTTCGTCTTATCTATTCTTGTATTTATCTTATGTATTAATATTTTTATTAATATTTTTATTTTCAAATTCTTGGGAATCATTAGCATTATGAAGTAGACCATGAATCTTATTTATCCAAAAGATTTCTATGGAATCTTCTGTAGAAGTCATTAAATCATTTATGTTTGCACGTGAATAGAACTTTTTTATTCT